GATTTAAGGTCATTTCTTCAATTTGCTCTCCCCTTCTAAGTTCATAGCTTTCGCGGTAGCTTCGTCGATGTTACCTACCAAATAAAAGGCCTGCTCGGGAAGACTGTCTAATTCTCCAGAAAGGATCAATTGAAACCCCCTAATTGTTTCGGCGAGACCAACATATTTCCCTGGAGAACCGGTAAAGACTTCTGCCACGAAGAAGGGTTGTGATAAGAAGCGTTCAATTTTTCGTGCTCTTGCTACAGTTAAACGATCTTCTTCGGATAATTCGTCCAACCCCAGGATAGCTATAATGTCCTGAAGTTCTTTGTAACGTTGTAAAGTTTCCTTAACTCTTTGCGCAGTTTCATAATGTTCCTCGCCAACGATCCGAGGTTGTAACATAGTTGACGTTGAATCTAAAGGATCGACTGCTGGATAAATACCTTTGGCAGCTAATCCTCTTGATAGTACGGTAGTAGCATCTAAATGTGCAAATGTCGTGGCAGGAGCAGGGTCGGTCAAATCATCTGCAGGTACATAAACTGCTTGGATCGAAGTTATAGACCCTTCTTTGGTGGAAGTAATTCTTTCTTGTAAAGAACCCATTTCGGTACTAAGGGTGGGTTGATAACCCACTGCAGAAGGCATTCTCCCTAATAAGGCAGATACTTCTGATCCCGCTTGAACGAAACGAAAGATATTGTCGATGAATAAAAGCACGTCTTGTTCATTAATATCCCGGAAATATTCTGCCATGGTTAGTGCAGTCAAACCTACTCTCATACGAGCTCCTGGCGGTTCATTCATTTGACCATAGACTAGAGCTACTTTTGATTCTGCAATATTTTTTTCATTAATTACCCCAGATTCTTTCATTTCCATGTAGAGATCATTTCCTTCACGAGTACGTTCACCTACTCCACCAAATACGGATACGCCTCCATGAGCTTTGGCAATGTTGTTGATCAATTCCATGATAAGTACTGTTTTACCCACGCCGGCTCCCCCAAATAGTCCAATTTTTCCTCCACGGCGATACGGAGCTAAAAGATCCACCACTTTAATCCCTGTTTCAAAGATTGATAATTTCGTATCTAACTGTATAAAAGCAGGTGCAGATCTATGAATAGGCGATGTTGTACGAGTATCTACAGGACCTAAATTATCAACAGGTTCTCCAAGAACATTGAAAATTCGCCCGAGAGTAGCTCCGCCGACTGGAACACTTAGAGCAGCTCCTGTATCAATCACTTCCATTCCTCTCGTCAGACCATCTGTAGCACTCATAGCTACAGCTCTAACTCGATTATTTCCTAATAATTGTTGTACCTCACAAGTCACATTAATTTGCTGACCGGCGGTATCTCGACCTTTAACTACCAAAGCGTTATAAATATTAGGCATCTTGCCCCGGGGGAAAACAACATCCAGTACTGGGCCAATAATTTGAGCGATACGCCCTAGGTTTTTTTCTTCAAGTGTGGAAACCGTAGAACCAGAAGGATTCGGATTGATTTTCATAATATAATAAAGTGAAATATGTCGAAATTTTTTTGATTGGAAGAGTATGCTACATAGTACCGAATTGGAAATAAATGTCCGATAGCAGCTTGATTGATTAATTCAATACGAACTAAATGGGAATTAGCACTCGATTTAGTTGGTACCACCCAACCGAATAAAATTCAATCGTTTACTCATTAAATTTAAATGAGTAAATTTGCAAGTTCAATCTATTCTTTTTTCAAAAGATCAGATGAATAAGAATTGTGAGTAAGTGAAGTGTGTTTCATTTCTCTATCATTATATTATACAAAATACCATCTATACTCGATTAGATGAAATCTATGAAATTCGAACTCGTGATTCATTATTACGATCTCATTGACTGTTGTTCCTTATTTTCTTTTCTATATATCTATATATATAGTTTAGTTAGTGTCTATTTTTGTTTTATTCCCCTTCTCTTTCATGGATGAATTATCCCTATTTTCACATCTAGGATTTACATATACAACACATATCACTGTCAAGGGGGAATTTTTCTTAGTATTTTTATTTTTAGATTCAAAATAGAAAGTGCCCAAATTCAATTAGGAACTTGAAAAAAAAGATTGGGTTGCGCCATATATATCAAAGAGTATACAATAATGATGTATTTGATGAATCAAATGCATGGTCTAATAAGGAACTTAATTCATTGATAATATTATTTGAATATTTTTTGAAAGATTTTTGTCAAAGTTTTCATTCACGCCTAATCTATATCGAGTAGACCTTGTTGTTGTAAGAATTCTTAATTCATGAGTTGTAGGGAGGGACTTATGTCACCACAAACAGAAACTAAAGCAAGTGTTGGATTTAAAGCTGGTGTTAAAGATTACAGATTGACTTATTATACTCCTGATTACGAAACCAAAGATACTGATATCTTAGCAGCATTCCGAGTAACTCCTCAACCCGGAGTTCCCGCTGAAGAAGCAGGGGCTGCGGTAGCCGCCGAATCTTCTACTGG